GTTTCCTTAGAAAAGGATTCTATCAAAAAAGATTCTATCAAAAAGGATTCTATAAAAACAATGATAACTAGATACGAATAGAATAAGAAAAAAAGGAAATAAAAAAACATAGTATAGAAAAGATATCCAAAATGATATAGAAATCATTATCCTACCCTTATTTTTTATTTCCTTAATTTAATTGAATTTCATTTGATTAGGGCAAAACCTCTGCCTTTTTTAAAATATCCTGAACAGTTCCTGTAGGTTGAGCACCTTTTTCAAGGAAATAGAGAATAGCGGGAACGTTTAAATAAGTTTGATTCTTGATCGGATCATAAAAACCCACTTTCTGAAGATCTCTTCCTTCTCTTCGGGATCGAACATCAATTGCAACGATTCGATAGACGGCTCATCGGGATAGATGTAGATGAAAAAGAACCCCCCCCCTAGAACCGTATAGGAAGTTTTCTCCTCGTACGGCTCGAGAAAAAATGATGTTTTGTCTATGGATAAAATTAGAATTAGAATAAATAGAAAATCTGTAAAATGAATTAGTCTATAATATAATTTCAAATTTCAATTTAACTCATAGTCATTTTTATTTAGCTGCGTTGCTGAAAAAAAAATCATTTGTACTCATAACTCAAGTTCAATAATATAATAATAATTCTCAAATATATTAAAGATTTTTCTTTAAGATATTTTTTTATTGAGTGGTCTTTAACCCACCGTTTTTGTCTCGTTTAAAATTTATTTGGATTCTTTATTTGGATCCGTGAGACAATTGAAGTGGTGTTTCCTTGTTCTGGGATCCTTTATTTTTGTTTTAAATCATTGGGTTTAGACATTACTTCGGTGCTTCTTAATCCTTTCAAAATGGTAGCAACATACCCCTTTTGGGATTTCTTTCTATCAAAGAATCATACCGAGGTTGATTCATGCGCGATACACTGTCGATCGAAAAAGTTTTAGCCGTTCCAACAATTTTGAAAATTTGTTGGAATGGAATCCTTTCGATTTCTATATCGAAGATATACTTACGAAGTTGTTCCAATTTATTAATTGGCATTAACCCTAGATCGTTGCCCCTGAGAAATTAATAAATACTTTCTACTCGAGCTCCATCATGAACTATTTACATTAGAACCCAATAAAAAAAGAAGGGTTCTAGTAGAATAGAACAAACGACGTCGAGCCAAGAGCACCTTCATTCCTATATAAAATGGTGGATGTAACAATAAGAATCCACACCGGATCATGTCCTTCAAGTCGCACGTTGCTTTCTACCACATCGTTTTAAACGAAGTTTTACCATAACATTCCTCTAATTTGGAACCAGTATGGAATTGATTCAATTATGGAATCATGAATAGTCATTGGTTCAATCGGTACAGAGACAGAGTTATTTATATTTAATAGAGAATATCTACACAGATAATAAAGATTTTTCTGAAGAAATTTTAGCAAAATGCCGTCTTTTTTTGTCTGAATAGAACATTTTTCTATAAATCTCTATCTCAAAAAAATATCTAACAGAAATATTAAGAAATCCAAATATAGAAATAACATAACTAACAGAAATCGCACAAATAAAATAAATAAATTCTATTTGACTCTGCCTCTTCAAGTGACTCAATAAGATAGACTGACCATTTTCAACTTCCCAACCTAGAAGGAATCATTACAAATCTTGATAGTTGAAAAAGTTTTCTACTTCTACATCATTCTTTGAGTCAAGTTTTACTCCTTTTTATTATCATAAAAAAGCAAGATCTCCGTTTCTTTTCAAATGGAATTGTCAATGATGCAAAGCAAATAAGCTAAATAGATCGAACAATAAAAAGAAATATCATTGTTAAATATTTAAATTTTCATATTTTAGGGATGCAATTTAGTTTTCACAAAAATGGAAACACTATTGTCACTGAAATAGGATAACCATACATACCTATAGGCTAAGCACTTCCTCGTTTTATATGTATTTTCATATTTTTTTAACCTGAGGTTAAGTAATCTTTCTCCAACTATGATCTATGCCCCATTTTCTATGGGTCACAAAAGGGTTCAGTTACTTTTGCATGTCATTTGAACTCGATTTAGTTTGGTTTGTGAAAAAGTCAGATATGATTCCGCAAAGAATAAAAAAAGTCTATCCAAACCTTGAAACAGAACCTTGTTGAACAAAAAAGAAGTATTAGAATACAATGGATATGCTCTGGGACGGAAGGATTCGAACCTCCGAATAGCGGGACCAAAACCCGTTGCCTTACCGCTTGGCTACGCCCCATTTCTATTTTTATTGGATACTTATACTATTAAAGAATAATATTGGTATTAAGTGTTCGTCAATTCCAGTCCAACTATAGAAAATCTTTATTCTTTATAGAATCTATTATAGATTCGTGCTAGGATTTTGGCATGTGTATCTCTAGAATTAATTCAATGGAATTTATTGATCATTACATATAATTCAATTAAGATATTGTATGAAAGTATGATTTCTTCTATTCTCCTTTGAGAATCGGAGGATTTTTGATTGAGCGGAAAAAGAAGGATTTTTTGTCTACCTTACTTTACTTCATTTTTCCTTATATCAATAACTCAATCAAAATGCAATTATCTCGACGAAAAAAATGTCTGTTATGCTTAATATCTTTAGTTTGATCTGTCTTAATTCTGCCCTTTATCCGAGTAGTCTTTTCTTGGCCAAATTGCCCGAAGCCTATGCTTTTTTGAATCCAATCGTAGATTTTATGCCAGTCATACCCCTGTTCTTTTTTCTTTTAGCCTTTGTTTGGCAAGCTGCTGTAAGTTTTCGATAAGATCTTTAATACTATCCTAGAAAATTCATATTTATTCGAGAAAAATTATAACAATTGATAAGATCAAATAAGTCTGACAGTATGAACCTTCGATTCAAACATTGAAATTCTCGGATAGCCACGAGACGCCCTATTTCCTGATTTTAATCCTTTTTACGGCGAAATACCTTATTAGCTTCGGGTCCCTTACAATATCTAATTTGGGTATGAAAGTGATTTGTGGTAATCAAAGACTCTTATTACAAATTTCAACTTCATTTGAATTTCTGAACATTCTTTTCTATTTCTAGAATTCTTTTCTTGGTGTCAAAATAGGATATGTGATATAAAAATGGAGGATCTATTGTCTTTTCTCGTTTTTCTTTTTCAAAAAATGATCTTGGAGGTTGTGTAATGCTTACTCTCAAACTTTTCGTTTATACAGTAGTAATATTCTTTGTTTCTCTCTTCATCTTTGGATTCCTATCCAATGATCCAGGACGTAATCCTGGACGTGAAGAATAATTTTTTTGTTTTTTATTGCTTGATTTTATAATTTTCTTAAGATTTTTTTTTAGCTATTCCACACATTTAACAAGGAAAAAATAAAAAGGGGTTTGCAAAATTTGAAAGAAAAAATGGAAACTCATCAACGGAAACGGAAAGAGAGGGATTCGAACCCTCGGTACGAATAACTCGTACAACGGATTAGCAATCCGCCGCTTTCGTCCACTCAGCCATCTCTCCCAATTGAAAAAGATAATTACTATGTTACATTACACATCAAGTAAGGATTAAAGAAAGTATTTCTTTCACATTCTTTATCGTTATTATATAATTAGCAATTCAATTTAGATGCTCGAAAGATCCAAATAGAAAGATAAATAAAGAACACCTTCTTTCTTTTATTTTGTTCGAAGTGCCTTTTGGGCCTGGCCCGGTCAATACCCAGCCAGGCCTTTTTTTGTTCCAACGAATTCCCTTTATTTATAGGCAACATAATAGCCAATTTGGTATCTGTATAAGAATATCCGTTCTGGGGTTTACATATACCTATAATTTTTGTTATAATGGAAATTGAGAAGGATTTTTGATTAAAAAAATAAATTAAGTATGTATCAAAAAATTTTTGCTTATTCTTATGTCATTAGGCAAACCAAAATTTATATTCAAATCCAAGAATAATTCACGAATTGTCAGTCAATAAATAGTTAATGGTTCCCATAAATTTAGGCTTTTTGAGTGAAAATATACATTTGATTTTTCAATATAAAAGTGAGTGGAAGTTTTTGTGTTTTGAGATACTATACAATCAATCGAAGGGGCAGATCAAATACAATCAAAAGGGGAAAAACGGTTTCTTTTCTAATTTTTCTAAATTTAGAAAAAAGGATTAAAAAGGGATGCAAGTACAATAAACTCAAGTTTACTAATCCAACTCAAAAAGGGAAATTTTTATCCTATTGTGTATCGTTTTGGCGGCATGGCCGAGTGGTAAGGCGGGGGACTGCAAATCCTTTTTCCCCAGTTCAAATCCGGGTGCCGCCTCATCAACAAACGAATCGAAATCTCTTATTCTGTTCCGCTATTTTTTTATGTTCTGGGGATTTTGTAAAAGATTGGAAATCTTTGAATCTAAAATTCAAAGAAAGATTATAATGGTCGAAGCAAGACTTCCAGATTCTCTTCTACTGCTAATGTAATGTCTATTGATTGGGTCTTGAATTACATTGGATAACCGGCCGAGAATTCCACTACTAGTTGGGAAAGTACTTTCTATACTGTAATCTACATATATAGACTCGCGAGAATCTCTGAGTGTTCAGGCATTCAATCACTATTAGATTGAGATTGGATAGATAATTTACCTTTTATAGAAAAAAAAAAAAAAAGCCCAAAACAATTTTTACCCCTCGTCAAGAGTATAATATACTATATCCCAACTCCTTCAGAGAGACAATCGGGAAAGGGTACGGATTATAAATCATATAGGAATTTTTAAAATCCCTTTATTTGATTGATTCATCAATAGTGTTCGCCCAGAATCCCTTTTTGACTCTGGACCATTCATTCTACTATTATTAGTGAGCAATAATGGAATAATTCTATCATAGAGATAAGGGACATAATTCACATGGATATAGTAAGTCTCGCTTGGGCTGCTTTAATGGTAGTCTTTACTTTTTCCCTTTCACTCGTAGTATGGGGAAGAAGTGGACTTTAGAAGCACTCCTAATTTAGTTGAGAAATGAAAAGGTATCAATTGTTTTATAGATCGTTCTGCAACGCATTCTTTATTGAAATTGAAATAATTTTCAAATAAAAATATCTTCATTTCGAAATTCCATTAGATTCTAGTGGAGAAATGTATTCTATAACAGTAAAACAATTATTTCAGATTCATTGGAAGTTTTCAGATTCATTGGAATTGGAATATAAATAAATATAAATATATATATATAAATGTATGAAAGAAAAGATTGGGTCCTACGTCAATTCCAAATATGGATTAATAACTACATATATTGAATTGAAGATAGAAGCTAATATAGCATACCCTTTTTATTAGAAAGTCAAGTACAACTTTATACACTACTATAACACTAATAGAGAGTATGGTAAGTAAGAAAGAAATTTCTTACTTACCATACTCTCGGATCTCATAGAATATCGCCGATTATAGCCCCTTGATTTCAGCAAAAATAGAATACTTTTCTTTTGATTTCTTCAAAGAATTCAGAAGTCAAGTTTCATTTAAAGTAATTAATTAATTATTTTGACTTACTGTTTTTACGTAAATTATAAGTAGAAAAGCAGTAGGAACTAAAATGAACAGTGCAGTAGCAATAAATGCAAGAATATTTACTTCCATAATCTCATCGTTTTTTTTATTTCACAATACAATAACTCGGGATTTAATCCCATAGAGATGATAAATCTTTCACCTGTCAATTCAATGAATGCATTACCTATCGATGATATTGAATCGGATCAATATCATGAATAACAATATCTGAGCTATTAAATTAATTAGTCGTGGAGAATTAATAGTATATAACATATGAAGATCTTTTATCCATACCGAATCCAAGATAGGATTCCCGGACCAATCAAAAATTCCTTTATTTATCCTTCTTTTCTGTTCTTTCTTTTCTATAACCTGCCTTAGGTCTTCCTTGTAGAACCATCAAATGAAGTATAATCTAACCCGTCCGTTTCCATTAACTACAAAACCCCACCAACAAACAATACAAGCGAAGTGGAAAAAGACAGGAATTAGGTTTTAAATTTTAGTGATCCTCTTTTCTTTGGAAGACAAAACAAAGAAGTATGAGAAAGACGAGTCGCGGCAGAAAAGATGAAATATTCTGTCAACTTCACTATTTTAGTTATTTTCATTTTATTTTAGGGTGTGTTCTTTCTTCGAGAGAATCCTGAAAAAAAAAAGAGGGAAACGCCTTCGGAATTCAATTATTCTCTCTGCCCCTTCATTTCACAGAAAATGGAGAGGCGAATTGATGTACTTATTGTATCCGTCGGGACTGACGGGGCTCGAACCCGTAACATCCGCCTTGACAGGGCGGTGCTCTAGCCTATTGAACTACAATCCCAGGGAAATAAGAAGAGATCTAGCAGAAAATTTAGATTCTTTTTTTTATTCTCTTGTCTTGTATCAGGTATTTCTTAAGAACAAGAGGGTTATACCATCTGATAGTAGATTGGCGAATTGTTGGGCCGAGCTGGATTTGAACCAGCGTAGACATATTGCCAACGAATTTACAGTCCGTCCCCATTAACCACTCGGGCATCGACCCAACGCCTAATTCATTTTAGACGTTCCATAATCAACTTCCTTTCGTCTCCCAAGTAGACTTGACAAATACATATCACTTGAAATCAAATATAACATTTGATATAAAATAGAAAGTCTCTTCTGAGTAGACTAATAGAAGGACTTGACAAATACGGATCACTTGATAGAAAATCCCACTCCTATAGTCTTTAGTCTTGGTATACCCCCAGAGGGACTTGAACCCTCGTTTTCTCCGTGAAAGAGAGAGGTCGTAACCACTGGACCATAGGGGCCTATGCCACCTTCATTCATAAATCAACTAGAAATAGGTAATAAGACAAATACCATAGGTAACTAAGGCCACCTTAACTTAATATAACTCAGGCCTAGAGCCGCCTTTAGGATTTAGGTGATGCATAGGATATAAATAAAAGGGAAAAACTCGTTAACTATTCTGAGGATTAATGGTAATCAAACTTTACCATTAAACTATACAATCTTGAAACTTGATTTCATTGGTCTTTCTCGTCTTTATCTTTCTGATTCCCAAAGGGTTATGCGTTGGATCCAAGATCCTTCACTCCGCAGTAGATTCAAGGTGGTTTACCAAACTATGATTTGTTCGGTCAAATTATATTGAGCCCTAAGTCATACTGTCAATTAACGACACGACAGGACAAGAGGGCAATAAAAGAAGAGAGAAGACGGAGATCTAGATTAGCTATACCCGCGTTAATAATAATATAAGTTAATAAATACAACATTCATACAGTTTTCTGGTATTCAATATTGAAGTAGATTAGAATATCTATGCCGTTATTATTTATACATTATAATATAAGAAACTTTGATATTATAAATCCCAAAGCATTGTAAGCCTAAGTGGGAGAATTGGGTTTCTAGGACTGTTTTATCAATTCTGTT